TTTTCATTCCGTGTTGCATTAGAAACTTATTATTATACGAGATTATACGAAAATGAATCCTTCCTAGGAGGGAACAAATATTTCTCTTTTCGATGAGAGTTTGTACACAACATGGGAGAAACCTATCTTCTATTTATAATAATTGAAGAAAAGGTTCCATCATATCATATATAGTGAATTGATACTCCCGATTCCCACAAAATCATTTCTTTCGTTCAATAGTTACTCGTTATTAGTTAATAATCCTAGTGATTGGATCTATATGCGTATTCCGATAGGAAATGAAATAGTAAAATGATTTTTCGTCGAATGACTATTCATTTATTGTATTTTCAAATAGGGGGCAGGAAGGATCTATGGGAAAATGGTGGTTCAATTCAATGTTGTCTAACGAGGAGTTAGAACACAGGTGTGGGCTAGGTAAATCAATGGACAGTCTTGGTCGTCCTGTTGGAAATACCAGTGGAAGTGAAGATCCCATTCTAAATGATACGAATAAAAACAATCATAATCATGGTTGGCGCGAAAGTAATAGTTGCAGTAATGTTGATCATTTTTTCGGTGTCAGAGACATTTGGAGTTTCATCTCTGATGACACTTTTTTAGTTAGGGATAGTAATGGTAACAGTTATTCCGTATATTTTGATATTGAAAATCGGGTTTTTGAGATTGACAATGATAGTTCTTTTCTGAGTGAACTAGAAACTGCTTTTTCTAGTTATCTGAATAGCGGGTCTAAGAGTGACAATCGCTACTATGATCATTATATGTATGATACTACGTATAGTTGGAATAATCACATTAATAGTTGCATTGATAGTTATCTTCGTTCTGAAATCAGTATTAATAAGTACATTTCGAGTGGTAGCGACAATCCCATTTACAGTTATATTTATAGTTACATTTGTAGTGGTGAAAGTGTAAGTGATAGTGACAGGGGGAGTTCTAGTATAAGAACTGGCGGTAATGGCAGTGATTTCAATATAAGAGGAAGATCTAATGATTTCGATGGAAATAAAAAATACAGACATTTATGGGTTCAATGCGAAAATTGTTATGGATTAAATTATAAGAAATTTTTTAGGTCAAAAATGAATATTTGTGAACAATGTGGATATCATTTGAAAATGGGTAGTTCAGATAGAATCGAACTTTCGGTTGATTCGGGCACTTGGGATCCTATGGACGAAGACATGGTCTCTATTGACCCCATTGAATTTCACTCGGAAGAGGAACCTTATAGAGATCGTATCAATTCGTATCAAAGAAAGACAGGTTTAACTGAGGCTGTTCAAACAGGCATAGGTCAACTAAATGGGATTCCCATAGCCATTGGGGTTATGGATTTTCAGTTCATGGGGGGTAGTATGGGATCCGTAGTAGGCGAGAAAATCACCCGGTTGATCGAATATGCTGCTAATAGATCTCTACCTGTTATTATGGTGTGTGCTTCTGGAGGAGCACGCATGCAAGAAGGAAGTTTGAGTTTGATGCAAATGGCTAAAATATCTTCCGCTTTATATGATTATCAATTCAATAAAAAGTTATTCTATGTATCAATCCTTACATCTCCTACAACCGGCGGAGTAACGGCCAGTTTTGGTATGTTGGGAGATATTATTATTGCTGAACCCAATGCCTACATTGCATTTGCGGGGAAAAGAGTAATTGAACAAACATTGAATAAGACAGTACCTGACGGTTCACAAGCAGCTGAGTATTTATTCCATAAGGGCTTATTTGATCCAATCGTACCACGTAATCCTTTAAAAGGTGTTCTGAGTGAATTATTTCAGCTACACGGTTTCTTTCCCTTGAATCAAAATTCAAGTAGAGCGCTAGGCTCAGTTATTTGTAGCGAACTTTAGTTCATCGGAATCAAAGTCAAAATAAGAAGAGTGGAGTTTTCTTTGGTAACATAACTTCTATAGGAAGTTTCGGATAATTACTTTTTTTGATGCAGATTTTTTATCCTACCCCTATTCATGATTAGTAATCAGGAACCCCCTATCAGGAGGAAAAGAGTGAATTCTTCCTTCCGCGGAATGGAATTGGGAAAAAAAATAAAAAGAATTTCATGTTCCCTTCTTTCATATTAATATATATCGTATTAATATATATAGAATAATTCAAATCTATAAGGGAAGTGTTGCATATTTTTATATCTCCCGAGGACCTACACTTTTGACTATGAATTCCTGTTGGATCGGATTCTAACAAATCCTTAGGAAACTCGTAAGAAACTCTTTATTAGAAGATAAGGGCGGTAGAACAAGAATAATAAAGCGGATTATCATCCATCTATTTCTTGTAGAAAGGTGAATAGATACACTTATTTAGCTCTACATTCCTTGCACTTATTATATACTTAATAATACTTATAATAGATATACTTATCATAAGATAAGATATCTTTATAACAGGTACAAATATTAAATCGAGGCACCCATTCTATGACAGATTTCAATTTACCCTCTATTTTTGTGCCTTTAGTGGGCTTAGTGTTTCCAGCAATTGCAATGGCTTCTTTATCTCTTCATGTTCAAAAAAACAAGATTGTTTAGACCTGATAGGACAAAATTTCATCAATTTATTTCAACACTTGGACTTGGATCATAATAGGGATATCCATTTAGTGGAATATGATACGACATGTGGCCCCCTCCGGGCACAAATAAAAAAGTGATTATACATGCGGATACATTATATATGGATAAATGCATGTATATGGGGGGATAGCTGTTTTAAAATGGATCAGAGCGGATATTTGAAATAGAAAGTTAACGTATCTATATTATGTAGATATACATAGTGGTGGTATTATACGAAGGGGATGTTATTATTTTATATCTAACCAATTCGATGAATTACTCCTAATAGTTCGCGTCATAATAGTGCTAGTTGATGAGAGTTACTTCGGGAGCAAAATAAAAAAAGTAAAATCAAATTCATTTGGCTTATTCTCTTCTCTCAATTCCAATAGGATGCAACTGAATCTAGTATGAACTATCGATCAGAACGTATATGGATAGAACTTATAACGGGGTCTCGAAAAACCAGTAATTTCTGCTGGGCCTGTATCCTTTTTTTAGGTTCACTAGGATTCTTATTGGTTGGAACTTCCAGTTATCTTGGTAGGAATCTGATATCTTTATTCCCGTCTCAGCAAATCATTTTTTTTCCCCAAGGAATCGTGATGTCTTTCTATGGGATCGCAGGTCTGTTCATTAGTTCCTATTTGTGGTGCACAATTTCGTGGAATGTAGGTAGCGGTTATGATCGATTCGATAGAAAAGAAGGAATAGTGTGTATTTTTCGTTGGGGATTTCCTGGAATAAATCGTCGCATCTTCCTTCGATTCCTTATGAGAGAGATTCAATCGATCAGAATGGAAGTTAAAGAGGGTCTTTATCCTCGACGTGTCCTTTATATGGAAATCAGAGGCCAGGGCGCCATTCCCTTGACCCGTACTGACGAAAATTTGACTCCACGAGAAATTGAACAAAAAGCTGCTGAATTGGCCTATTTCTTGCGCGTGCCAATTGAAGTATTTTGAAATGAAGGGAATGAATGCTTTCTCAGCATGAGGGAAGGGACCCAGGAACCCCCTTTTAAATATAACTGAAGCTTCTTCGGAACGTTCATTCGAGCAAAACATGTTAGATTCTATTTCCCCCGTTCCGTTGGTAATCCTTCTGTGGCCCATAGAATAAAGCAGGCGGACGTATACGGAACAACCATAATAAGAAGCAATTTTGATCGACCAAAACTCCTTTTTCTGCATATAGAACTCAATTCTACTAGTAACAAGTCTAATAAGTATGTATTCATCACACATATCAGAGCATTTCGGAATACATAATTTATCTTTTTAGGACCAATACTTTGGATTAATACATTAGATACAGATGTATCATATCCCGTTAATTATCTTTCTTTTGTCAATCGATGTTTCTTTTTTGATCCTTTCTTTAGCTCCTGGATAACCAAACGTTTAGATCTCTCATAACTATCCAATTTCTCTCTCGTTTTGTCACCTATTTCGGATTTCATCATTAATATTTTTCAGAAATATCCCCTCAATTATTCCCGGGTCGTGGGTAGCCAGTGAAAATTTCGAAAAAATAATTGAGGGGAGTTCTTTCGTCTCGAAATCAAAATAATATTCATTATTTCCAGCGGTTCTTTTGGGCATTCATCGAAAGAACAAATGAAGATAGAATTGGTTCGAATTTGACCAACTGAGATATCTGGGAAAAGTATTTGATTATTTCTTCATTCGAAACGGGCCCTTATTCTATTTCTATTTCTATATTCTTTCTAGATCCAAGGACTAAACAATTCAAAAAAAAAAAGGAATAGATCCATAGGTTCCATACCTTGTTATAGAACTCATGCTTCATAGAAATATCGGATCAGATAGAGTCGGCGAATGAAGCGGGTTCATTAACAATTCACAGATGAAAAGTGTCAAAAAAGAAAGCATTGACTCCCCTCCCGTATCTTGCATCTATAGTCTTTTTGCCCTGGTGGATCTCTCTCTCATTTAATAAAAGTCTGGAACCTTGGGTTACTAATTGGTGGAATACCGGACAATCCGAAACTTTTTTGAATGATATTCAAGAAAAGAACGTTCTAGAAAGATTCGTAGAATTAGAACAACTATTCCTGTTGGATGAAATGATAAAAGAGTACCCGGAGACACAGATACAAAAGCTTCGTATAGGAATCCACAAAGAGACGATGCAATTGGTCAAAATGCACAACGAAGATCATATCCATATCATTTTGGATTTCTCGACAAATATAATCTGTTTTGCTATTCTAAGTGGTTATTCTATTCTGGGTAATGAAGAACTTGTCATTCTGAATTCTTGGGTTCAGGAATTCCTCTATAACTTAAGCGACACAATAAAGGCTTTTTCTATTCTTTTATTAACTGATTTATGTATCGGATTCCACTCACCCCGGGGGTGGGAACTAATGATTGGTTCGGTCTACAAAGATTTTGGATTTGCTCATAACGATCAAATTATATCTGGTCTTGTTTCCACTTTTCCAGTCATTCTAGATACAATTTTGAAATATTGGATCTTCCATTATTTAAATCGTGTATCTCCTTCACTTGTAGTGATTTATCATTCAATGAATGAATGAAGAACTCATTTGATCTGCTGATATCAATCAAATCATGATGCTACTTCGTACATAAACAAACTGTTTTGAAGCTTACTCACTCTTTATACTTCTACCCGCCCAGGGGGTTCCTACTATACTTCAGTACAATTATTCCAGTACAATGGCAGAATCATGGATAGGGAACTATGCTAGCTACCTACCTAATTTATTGTAGAAATTTCCGGGATCAATTATTGGACCATGCAAAATAGAAATACCTTTTCCTGGGTAAAGAAAGAGATGACTCGATTCATTTCCGTATTGATCATGATATATGTAATAACTCGGACATCTATTTCAAATGCATATCCTATTTTTGCGCAGCAGGGTTATGAAAATCCACGAGAAGCAACCGGTCGTATTGTATGTGCCAATTGCCATTTAGCTAATAAGCCCGTGGATATTGAGGTTCCACAAGCTGTGCTTCCTGATACTGTATTTGAAGCAGTTGTTAGAATCCCTTATGATATGCAAATGAAACAAGTTCTTGCTAATGGTAAAAAGGGGGCTTTGAATGTGGGGGCTGTCCTTATTTTACCCGAGGGATTCGAATTAGCTCCCCCCGATCGTATTTCTCCCGAGCTGAAAGAAAAGATGGGCAATCTGTCTTTTCAGAGCTATCGCCCCACTAAAAGAAATATTCTTGTAGTGGGTCCTGTTCCTGGTCAGAAATATAGTGAAATCGTCTTTCCCATTCTTTCTCCGGACCCTTCTACTAAGAAAGACGTTCACTTCTTAAAATATCCCATATACGTAGGCGGGAACAGGGGAAGGGGTCAGATTTATCCCGACGGGAGCAAAAGTAACAATACAGTCTATAATGCTACAGCAGCAGGTATAGTAAGCAGAATAGTACGTAAAGAAAAAGGGGGATATGAAATAAGCATAGCCGATGCATCGGATGGACACCAAGTGGTTGATATTATACCTCCAGGACCAGAACTTCTTGTTTCAGAGGGTGAATCCATCAAGCTTGATCAGCCATTAACGAGTAATCCCAATGTGGGTGGATTTGGTCAGGGAGATGCAGAAATAGTACTTCAAGATCCATTACGTGTCCAAGGTTTGTTGTTCTTCTTGGCATCTGTTATCCTAGCACAAATCTTTTTGGTTCTCAAAAAGAAACAGTTTGAGAAGGTTCAATTGTCCGAAATGAATTTCTAGATCCACGGATTCATCAAGTTGATAAAAAGGGCCGAATTATTGTTGATCAATGCAATTATGTATGATCCAAAAAAATATGGAAAGCCCCTTGTCTTGCTTTGTTTATCCTGCTTTTCTGCGAGATGCCGGGAATTGCTTGTATCCCATTCCCAGTAATAGTATGTATATTGCGAAGAAGACTACTTGACCCCCCCCCTTTTTTTTTTTTTTCAATCCAAATTGGAGCGGTGTGACGCTTCTTATTGCCAGATTGTAAATGCCATGGAATGCATCAATAGTTTTTTCTATCTAATAGAATCGAATTCTAATAGACAATAGGCGGCATAACATTAAGTAGGAAGAGAATACGCGGCAAGGGATAAATGAAAGAATGATTCTGGGAGGGATTACTTGTCTTCCTAATTTTCGACACAAGAAAAGGGCGGAAAATTCCTTTTCTTGTGTCGAAATAATAATGATTCTTGATCTTGTTCGTCAAAGATTACTGTTTTCTTTTCCAGGTCTATCGGAACCTCTTTCTTTAGATTCATAAGAAGTGGCGGACAAACAAAAAAGGGGGATGGCTTAGTAAACAAATAGAACTTCTTCAACGAACTTATAAAATTTCAAGTAAAAAAAAAATAAAATTTTAAGATGAGATAATAAATAAGGATTTGGATATGTGCAAAAATCCAAGATTTTCCCCTTTCAACCGGAACATTAAGAGTCTTTTTTTACTTGATGAAATTTTATTTTTATAGAATTTTTATAGAATAGAGTAGAGTAAGGTTCAATTAAATTAGTATAGAAATGGTTTGCAGGATGTCTCATCTGTAGAAATCCTGTGTCATCCAAAAAATAAATTGATTCCTTCTTTCTTCTTGTTTCGGAAGGGGCCCTCATACTATGGCGGAACAGATACTATGAATCAATCAAGGGATTCCATTTTTCAAAAACATCATCAGAAACAAAGCATCCTTTTATCATTTCTATGAATCTAATATTATGATTATGTTGACTGGATGAATTTCCAACTTTTTTTATGTTATGGAATAGATCAAACAAAACCTTACCCGAAGAGTAAGAACTCAATAGGACCTTACCCCCCGAATCAGACAAAGAGGGGTAAGGTCCTATTGAGTTCTTACTTTTTCATGTCTACAATCCGGCTCATCCGAT